ATGAGAAATAATACAGGGAATCAAAAAAAAACCGATTGAAATATTCTCATTATAAACCGAGCGGGGCTAATGTTTTTACAATAAATTTCTAGCCAACCTTCCTGCAGGGGACCTTTTCTTACCATTAAGCGTATTGATAATTGATACTAGATCTAAATAAAAATGAAAGGGTAACCCCAACAATTTCTTTGTCCTCAACGCCTCCTACCTAATTTCGCGGAATTAGTCACTTCAACAGTCTTCGATGGTTATACAGGTACCAAAAGTACAAACGAGATGGATATTTGTTATCCCAACCATTTTTGTTAATCCGGATCCTGTTATTAAGGAAGGGAAAAGTTTCTAACAAAGTGTTCATGTTGTTGATTCCTAGGTGTAGTGCTTCTTCCCTTATGCCGCCTATTGGTAATAGGATTGACCTGTATAATTGTATAATATAAATTATATAATAATAAAAATAATAAATATATAAATATAATATAGATATAATATAGAACCTACCTAGTAGGTGGTGGTGTAACCTTTCGCTCAATACTAGAATCGACAATTGAAGCATCTGGGGCTGCATTAATCGGAGATACACGACAGTAAGGGGTTGTTCTATTTCGAAACTTAACCTTCAACAAGCGGAGATTTTTTTTTCAATAATATTTTTCTTTCTATCCCGACGCGTGTGTCTTTCTCGTAAGGCTGAGAAAAAAAAGAATCAAATCGCACCATCTCTATAATAGGTAAATGCTTCCCTTTCTCTTGAAGTTGTCGGAATTATTCGTAATAAAATAGTTGCTACAATTGAAAAGGTCTTATCAATAAAATTTTCATTTATCCGTGATCTAGGCATAGTTATCAATCCACTCTGTAATTCTTTTCATTGTCTCTTGTGAGAAAGAAGAAAGGTCCCACAAACAACGGAATTGTACATTACGAAATACCATAAAAACGGACTCATAAACAAGAGATGAACCTTATACTCATGTGCAAATTCTTCTTGTTTTTGACAGGAATTAATAATAAATATTTGAATACGATTCGATTTTATCCAGATCCAAATGTAAATGTAGTAGTATACCACTGACGGGAACTGTTCCGATTTCATCGAAATTGAAGATTCAAGGAATTTTTCCTACAAATTAGGGAAATTTGAATGAAATTATGACCCAAAAAGATATAATCTATATGATCCAAAAGGAAAAGAATCGAATAAATCATCCTTTGGAATCATAGTCTAAAATTAGAGTTTAAATAGAATCATGATCTGAAGGGTGTCCATTAAAAATATGGATTAAGATGTGATTCGGTATATTATCAGAAAAGGAAGGATAAGAGCTCCCCAGTTTTCGCAAACAAATATAAAAAACAACACCCCACCATTATATTATATATTATTATTATTATATTTAATATTAATTTAATATTAAATATTTTTAATATTAATTAATATTAATATTATATTATTATATTTAATTTATTATATTTATAATAATTTAATATTTTTATAATTATTTTTATATTTTATAATTATATAATATTTTTATAATTATATAATTATTTATATTTATAATTTTATATAATTTAATTTATAAATTTATAATTTAATTAATAAAATTATTATAAAATTATATATAATATATAATCATTAATCATATTACCCATTAATCATATTACCATTACCACATTACCATATTATAGTTTTTACAAGAAAAAAATTTTCTCATCAATAATCTAAAAAGACTGGCCCGCTATTCACTCCGTTTTGGGTTCAGAATCATTACGTAGGAGAGATGGCCGAGCGGTTCAAGGCGTAGCATTGGAACTGTTATGTAGGCTTTTGTTTACCGAGGGTTCGAATCCCTCTCTTTCCACACTTCACCCAATTCACTGTATAAAATCAAATAACAATGTATACCATTATTCCAACAATTAGACTGGGGTAAGGGCGGACAAGGACTGAAAAGCCCCCTGCCGATTTATCTATCATGAATTGGATAAAAATATGAGTCAAACTACTTTTGTTAGTTTGTTTTAAGTTAGTTTTAAGGCCGATTTAAGCCTGACGGGAATAATATTCTACGACTAGTAATTCATTTATTTGCAAACCGACCGATTTACTATCTATTATTTGATTTACGAATCCTTTATATTGGAATGGGTGAAGAGTCAAATGTTTTGGCAATTCCGCCTGTAAAGATGAATCAACATAATTTTGAACCAAAGCTTTGGATTTTTGTTCATTTTTCGCCGTGATAATATCTCGGGGTTTGCAGCGATAACTTGGGATATCTATTATACGGTTATTAATTACTATATGTCTATGGTTAACTAATTGGCGGGCTCCAGAGATAGTCGAAGCCATACCCAATCTAAAAAGGATGTTATCCAAACGCATTTCAAGTAATTGTAGTAAAATTTGACCTGTTGGCCCTTTGGCCTTTCCGGCGATCCGAACGCAGTTAAGTAATTGTCGTTCTCTAAGACCATAATGAAACCTCAATTTTTGTTT